GAAAATCCATAGAGTCTTCTGACAAAAAATTCGGCACACTCCAAGATGTTCTATTTTTACATAAAAATGTATTCGCTCAAGAAGGACTCCAGAAGATATTAATCGTAAAAAAGAGGATTGTTTACAAGGAAACACTAATAGAAATTCGTATTCATATATATATAAATTATATAAGAACCAAAATAGTCTTTTATTTTCTTTTGAAAATACGTAAATAGATTTTTTCGGAATAATGAGACTAGTCCAATTATAATATTCGTGGAGAAGGAACTGCAATAAATGTAAAGAGAGAACATCCTGGATCCAGGATTGAAGCATTTGGACCAAGATTTCCATATGGACGGGATAGGGTATTAGTATATCGGACAGATAATTTAAATGCAATAATTTATCCTCTAAAAAAGGAAATATTGAATGACTAGATTGTAAATTGTGAGATTTTGGTATTTCTTTTTCTTCAAGGGAAGATATTAACTGCAGCGAAAATGGAATTTCTACAATGACTGCAAAACCTTCAGATAGAATCTGAGAAAAAAAATTAAAATAAAAATAATTGTTATGCCCAACAAATAAATTTTGGTAAATATCATTAACCGAATAAATCAAATAATTTTTTTGATACATTCGAATAATTAAACGTTTCACAAGTACTGAACTAAATTTATTGTCATAACCCAAGGAGTTTTGGGGTTCATAAAAAATTGAACTATTTAACCCATGATCATAAGCAAATACGTAAATATATTCTTGAAAGAGAAGTGGATATAGAAACTGTTGTTGCCGAGATCTATCTTCTTCTAAATATCCTTGTAATTCTTCCATTTATATTTCCACGTGAAGCAGAGGTAGAAGGAACTTCTTGAGTTATAAAATAACTGATACATAGTGCAATATGGTCAAAACAGAGTATTATGTATAATAAAGAAGATTATGTATATATACAATAATAATAAAAAACCTGTAAAGGAAAGAGGGAATCCAATCAATAGGTTTTTTTACTCCCCTTTTTCTATCAAAAATGGTTTATCTTCGTTATAATTACAAGAGGATAATGACCCTTTATTTTTGCAACCTGATTGCTCTTTTGATTTTGGAATTAATTATCTTTATCAGTATACTGTTTCTTTTACACATTCGTCTCTAACCCATAATAATCAATATTTAGGATTCATAAAAAAAAAAAGAATCAATGGTCTCCTCACGGGAGACCCCATCCTTTCCCGTACCAGGGTACCAGGTACTAATCCATTTTTAACGTCTAACTAGATCGGGTAATCATTTAATTCAAATTAAGAACATAAGCTCGTTGCTTTTTGGTTTATCAGAATTGGAATTGGAGCCATGAAGCTCTATCCATTTATTCACTAGACCAAACTATAAATTTTAATTTGTTTTGTCCACTTCCCTACCAAAAAAAATTGTAAGAATTGAGTAAGGATAAATTCTTAATTTCACTTTCATTTTAATTTGAAATTTTTTCAATGAAAATAAAATAATAAATCTATTATTTTATTATATTACGTATTACGACATGCTGCTTTTTCCATTCATTACCTTTGAGGATCAGTCGTGGTCTTATAGACTCTACCAAAAGTCTGGACGAATTTATTGCTTCATCAAAATGTGTAAAAGATCATAGTCGCACTTAAAAGCCGAGTACTCTACCGTTGAGTTAGCAACCCAACCCTTCAAAACAAAAGTTGGATATGTAGATACGATCGAAAAAAAACCAATTGAATTAGACTGCGCGACCCCATCAAAACATTGAACTAAGAACAAATCTTTCTTGTTGATTTATTGATCAATTAGAAAAAAAATGTATAGATCGTAGTAAAAAACACCAAATTCCTAATAGAAATGCCAAAATTCCGACGGACCAACCATTTATTTATACATTTTTTTATTTAACCCAAGTTAAGGAAAAAAAAACATCTTCTATGACAGTAAACTCGGCAATACAAACCCGTCATTTGACTGAAGTGAATTGAAAACCAAATCCAATAATACAGATAGGGTCAGGATAAAGAGATTTCTTTATCTACGATCAATTATATTTGTTCAATATAACATTGTCAATATAAATATGACTAGAATGGTGATAAAACGAATAAAAAACTGAAGTAAATCAAATAAAGATTTTTGTTGGATTGGCACAAACAAAAAAAATATAAATAAATCAGAAATTTTTATAAAATAAGGAAGAGATAAAGACAGACAGGTTTATTCAATCAATAAAGGATAAACAAGATTAATTCCTTGTTTGTTGCTGGATTCCTATAACAGGAAAAGTACAAATTATAGATAATAAATTGTAGGTAAATAATTACACTATATATATATTTATTCCTCCCCCCCTTTTTTCTTTATTTTGGTCTTTTTTCTTTTAATTAACTTTTCATTTTAACTAATTAACTTTAACTCGAAATTTTTTCTTTAAATAAATCTGCTTTCCTAAAAATGTCAGAAACAGTTCCTGTTGGTTGAGCACCTTTTTCAAGGAAATATAGAATAGCAGGAACGTTTGAATAAGTTTGATTATTTATCGGATCATAAAAACCCACTTTTCGAAGATCTCTCCCTTCTCGTCGGGATCGAACATCAATTGCAACGATTCGATAGATGGCTCATTGGGATAGATGCACATAAACAATCTCCCCCAGAAACGTATAAGAGGTTTTATCCTCATACGGCTCGAACTCGAGAAAAAAATTTTTCATTCGTACTCATAACTCAAGTTGGGTAATTCTGACATAGTCCCAGGGGAATCCTTAAACATTTATTGAGCCGTCTCTAACCTCTTTTGTTTGTCTCATCCCGAGTCAATTATTCTGATCCCTTTCTTGAGACAATTGAAAATAGTGTTTCCTTGTTCCGGAATCCTTTATCTTTCCTTTGTAAAATCATTGGATTTAGACATTACTTCGGTGATCCTTACTCCTTTTCAAAAGGGCAGCAACATACCTTTTGTTTTTTGTTATTTTTTTCTATATAAATGGAATACCCATAGAAATAGAATACGAAGAATTGATTTCCTAGGATACACCTTTTTATCGAAAAAAAACTTTTTTTTTAACTTGTTTCAAGTTTAAACCTTTCGATTTTTTTTATTTTATATTGATATTGAAGATATATTTACAAAGTTGATCTAACTTATTGATTGATTAGCACTAACCCTAGATTCTTCCCCTTGATAAATAAATCAATCTTTTCTACTCGAGCTCCATCACGTACTATCAATCTAAGACAAATTAGATTCCTAATGGAACAGAACAAATTATGTCGAGACAAGAGCATCTTCATTTTTATGGAAAATGGTGGATGTAAAAATCCACAGCCGATCATGTCCTTCAAGTCGCACGTTGCTTTCTACCACATCGTTTCAAACGAAGTTTTACCATAACATTCCTCTAATAAAAAAAAATAAAATTCAATTGAATTTCAAACCACGATGAAATATATTTAACCTTAAATATATTTCATTTAATATGTGTAATTATGAATAGTCATTGGCTCAACAAGCAGTATATAATAGTCCATACTTTCTACCTATGGATAGTTTCTACCTATGGATAGAAAAGTATTCTATATACTTTTTGTAAATCTGGGATAAGGATAAAGTTCAGTAAGGATCAAATTTATTTACCTCGATATTCTATCATATGAATAAAACATATTTATAAAAAAAAAATACATTCTAAGAATTCAGAACAACTTTTTGTTCTCTTAAAGATTTTTTGTTTTATGTGGGATTTTTATGTGGGATACAGTGTGATCCTATCTATCAGAAACAGAAGATAGGATCTGGGACGGAAGGATTCGAACCTCCGAGTAACGGGACCAAAACCCGCTGCCTTACCGCTTGGCCACGCCCCATTTTTATCCTTTGGCACTAGTAAAGACTACTAGTCTTATTAGTTATTGGTCAACCCCCCCCAAAAAAAAAAATACCCCCAAAAGTACATTACATAATACGTAATACATAATAAATACATATGAAAAATAAATACATATTAAATACATATGTAGCATATTTTTGTTGCTAGGATTTAAGACATATAAATTATATATATAATGTAAAAAATTCATTGATCATTACATAGAATTCAATTAAGATAATGTATGAAAGTAGAATTCCTTTCTTTTTCATTTTTCCCTTATAAAAATAATTCAATCAAAATAAAATTATCTAATACACAAGAACGAAATGTTTGTTATGCTTAATATCTTTAGCTTAATCTGTATCTGTCTTAATTCTGTCCTTTATTCGAACAGTTTTTTCTTTGCCAAATTGCCCGAAGCTTATGCGGTTTTCAATCCAATCGTAGATGTTATGCCTGTTATACCTCTTTTCTTTTTTCTATTAGCTTTTGTTTGGCAAGCTGCTGTAAGTTTTCGATGAAATTTTTAATACTTTGCCAAATAGACTCATTTTGCCAAATCCAAATCGATTCATGATTTATTCGATAATAAAATTCGAAAAATGAATAAGATCGACTAAGTATTACATTCTTATTATAAAATAAACCCTCGATTCAAAAATTTCAATTATTGTATATTAATATTAAATAACCGCAAAGATGAATTTGGATCAGCTTATTTACTCGTTCTCACCTTTCAGTGAGCAAAGAGTTTACTGGGTCTAGGTCCCGTACAATACCTAAATGTCGATATGACAAGAAGTTTTTTGTAAGTTGTAAGTAAGAAAGAAAAATCTTATTACATACAATACAAAGAAATTCGTAAAAATTACTTTCTTTTCCAAAATTTAATTTTTTGCAGGGGGTCGTGTAAAATTAAACAAACAAATTAAACAAAATAGTATATGTGTTGAAAAGAAAAAATAGGTAATCTATTCCCTTTTTCGAAAATAAGATTATTTTGGAGGTTGTGTAATGCTTAGTCTTAAACTCTTTGTTTACACAGTAGTGATATTCTTTGTTTCTCTCTTCATCTTCGGATTCTTATCTAATGATCCAGGACGTAATCCTGGACGTGAGGAATAATTTTTTTTTCTAAACTTTTCTTATTATTTTATCTATTCTATAAATTTACCTATGATAAATTCAAGGAATTTAAATTCCTTTTGAAAGTTCGAAATCGAAAGTATCAAGCAGGTCGAGTAATCAGAGCGAGCGGAGAAAGAGGGATTCGAACCCTCGGTACGAATAATTCGTACAACGGATTAGCAATCCGACGCTTTAGTCCACTCAGCCATCTCTCCAAACTCTAAACGGAAAAGAAAATCGAAATAATTTAAATTAAAGAAATTACGGAGAATTCAATATTTTCTTTATTTTATTTTCATATTTCATATATTATGAATATATTATGAATTAATATATTAATATATATTACTATTACATATATATTAATATAATATTATATTATAAATTATTATTTTATAATTAAATAAAATGCAATTATAAAATTTTATATTAGGAATTTCCTATTTTTCATTAATATAAAATAAGTAAGTTCAGAGTAAATAAAGAACGAATTTGATCAGGAATTACATTTAGATAATGATTCGAAACAAGTATCTACAATACAATAGAAAGAATACCTTACTTCTTTGATTTTGTACGAAAGATTTATTCCCCCGGCCGAGGCCGGGTCTTAGTTAAGTACCGGCCAGGCCAGTACGTACCTCTTTTTGTCTAGCTTCAATGACCCCTTCAATCCGAAAATACTAGCAATCCAACAAAACAAGGATATATATAGTCTTATTGAAATTTATGTATGTTATTTTAAAAATTCGAAAATTTTAAAAGCTTTGTGCCCTTTACCCTTTTAAGTCCCTGGCTAACAGGACTAAATATGCGTCAACACCATAATTTGGATCCTATCTTGATTGCGTCTCACTCCTTTGTTCGACAAATAATCCATTTATATACAATAATGTATATGTAGCGGGTATAGTTTAGTGGTAAAAGTGTGATTCGTTCTATTAAAAACTTAAATAGTTAAGGGAAGGGGTATCTCCGTTTTTTTCATACTCCGATCAAAAACTTTATTTCTTAAAAAGGTTTAATCCTTTACCTCTCAATAGCATATTTGAGGAAGAACATACATTCTCACGATTTGTATCCAAAGTCCTATTAGAAATTCATTTTTATTTATTAAAAATAAAAATGGATTATGTAGTCGTGAAACATAATTTTTTTGAACTGGATCCAGTCTTCCAATCGAATAAGTATGACTAAGGATCCATGGATGAAGATACAAAAGTTTAGTTCCAATCGTAACTAGATCTTCTATTTTGGTGTTGTAAAAGGGAAATTGAAGCCAAACAAGCTGGAAGAGAGTGGTTTTGGTTTACTAGAACCATCCGCATCGCATATTGTTTCAGCTCGGTGGAAACGAAATTCTTTTCCTCAGGATCCTGCCAGTAAAAATAGAGAACGAAGTAACTAGACTAGACGGATTTCATATAATCCCTCTCCTCTAGAGGGATCATCTAGTAAGCAAATAGTTTTGGATACATTCAAACAGAAAGGCTGACATAGATGTTATGGATGTAATTCTTTCTCTATGAATACATCAATCTTCCATAAAGGAGCCGAATGAAATAAAAATTTCATGTTCAGTTTTGAATTAGAGACGTTAAAAATAATCAACCAACGTCGACTATAACCCCTAGCCTTCCAAGCTAACGATGCGGGTTCGATTCCCGCTACCCGCTACATATTATGTATTATAAATACATGCACCATCAATTTAGATATACATCCTTTTTTCTATAAAGGATTTTCCCGGTAATATCTTTTATATGAACTAAGAATACAAAAGAAGAAAATAGGAATGAAAAGCGTCCATTGTCTAATGGATAGGACAGAGGTCTTCTAAACCTTTAGTATAGGTTCAAATCCTATTGGACGCAATTTATTTACATCCATTTTTAAAATGGCTATACCAAGAAACCTTTTTTGAATCATTCGAATTAGAACTATTTCTCAACGATTATTCTTGTACTAAGAATAGAAAAAAGTGAGAAATTTATGTTTGTTCTTGAAGTAAAAACAGTTCGATCTGTTGCTGAATAACTTCCTTCAAAAGTGATTCCGCTTCCTCGGTGAATGTCTTGGTAGAAGATATAATTTCTTTAAATTGAGGTTTATTCTTTTTTAAGTAGTTGCGTAACTGACCGAGAAATTTCTTTACCTGTCCAAGTTCTATCGAATCTAGATATCCATTCGCTCCGGTATAAATAGTAGCTATCTGTTCTTCCACCGCGAGAGGGTCTGATTGGGATTGTTTAAGCAACTCGCGTAATCGTTGACCTCTTGCCAATTGATTCTGAGTAGTTTTATCGAGATCAGAAGCAAATTGTGCAAAGGCTTCTAATTCCACAAATTGTGCTAGTTCCAATTTTAATTTGCCGGCTACTTGTTTCATGGCTTTAATTTGAGCTGCGGATCCAACTCTGGAAACAGAAATACCGACATTAATAGCAGGTCGGATTCCGGCATTGAATAGATCGGCGGATAAGAATATTTGTCC